TATAATCAAATTCTTTGATTGGCCCTTCGCAGAAGAATGATCTATTTTATTCGTTATATTCTATTTCTTTGACTATATGGGGTCAAAAGCATTCTTTTATTCGAAACGCCTCGTGATCTTCAACCAATTATGCGCCTCAATATAATTACCTGGAGTAAGCGCTATCGCTTGTTTCCAATATTCAGTGGCTTGATTGAACCAAGCCTCTGCAATTTCATAATCCCCCTGCCGAATGGCCTGTTCTCCCCGGTCGAAATAGGTGAGTTAATTCCTTCCCTTAGAACCGTACATGAGATTTTCACCTCATACGGCTCGTCGGTCAATTGTCCCATATTTCATTTTAATCCATCCTTTAAGTAATATATTAATCTACCGTCTCTAACTAAAATAAAATGCGATTTATCATAGATCTATCCCACTTTTTTCTTGGGTTAACCAAAAGAGACTAAATCCATAAGTTTAAAACTTTAATTTTTATTTTGATCATAAGTTTTATCTTTTATCCCACCCCCACTAAAGTATAAAGTAGAGGCATCTCTCTTTAGAATTTTAATAAAGGTAACTATCCCGGTTTCACATATAAATTTATATAGAATCCTTGAAAAAGACTTTCCTTTATAACATAAGAAAGACTTCCTTTCTTTGGGATCAGATCCTACGCCGCTGCTCAATACCCTTATTGGATTGACTTTATTACATAAGTCGATTCCTAACTATTATCTCATATCATGATATTAAGTAAGCAGTTTTTATTATATTTAGATTTCTATAATTAGCTCAAAACCTACTAATTTATCTTTATGGCGCTTTGTCTATCAATTAGATCCTTTACCACTATCCATAGAATAAAGTATATAGGCATATCTATGTCTTCATAATTCGATTTCTATGAAATTTTTTTATTTGCTACAGCTGATAAAAATCGTTTTTTGGACGATACATATGTAGAAAGCCTATAATTTGTTTTGTTTCTAGTATTTACTATCCGATTTTTTTACTATTTTTTTTCTATAGTGGAGATAGTCGCACGTAATGACAGATCACGGCCATATTATTAAAAGCTTGTGGTAAAAATGGGTTTCGTTCGAGTGCTCGAAAGTTATATTCCAAAGCTTTTGTGTGTTCCCCATTACTTGTGTGGATAAGGCCTATGTTATAGAGTATATAACTTCGATCATAGGGATCAATTTCTAGTCGCATAGCTTCATAATAATTTTGTAAAGCTTCCGCATAATTTCCTTCGGATTGCGCTGACATCCGTTACGGTCTTTATTATTCGATTCCAAAAATATCCGTTCCAGAACCACACGTGAGATTTTTATCTCATACGGCTCCTCCTTTATGTGCATAATGAGAAATAATACAGGGAATCAAAAACGATTGAAATATTCTCATTATAAACTGAGCGGGGCTAATGTTTTTACAAGAAATTTCTAGCCAACCTTCCTGTAAGGGACCTTTTCTTAACATTAAGCGTATTGATAATAGATACTAGATCTAAATAGAAATGAAAGGGTAACACCAACAATTTATTTGTCCTCAACGCCTCCTAATTTCGCGGAATTAATCACTTCAACAGTCTTCGATGGTTATATAGGTACCAAAAGTACAAATGAGATGGATATTTGTTGTCCCAACCATTTTTGCTAATCCGTATCCTGTTATTTGTTATTAAGGAAGGGAAAAAGTTTCTAACAAAGTGTTCATGTTGTTGATTCCTAGGTGTAGTGCTTCTTCCCTTATGCCACCTATTGGTAATAGTGTAATAGGATTGACCTATAATATAAGAACCTACCTAGTAGGTGGTGGTGTAACCTTTCGCTCAATACTAGAATCGACAATTGAAGCATCTGAGGCTGCATTAATCGGAGATACACGACAAGAAGGGGATTGTTCTATTTCGAAACTTAACCCTCAACAAGCGCAGATTTTTTTTTCAATAATATTTTTCTTTCTATCCTGACGCGTGTGTCTTTCTCGCAAGGCTGATAGTCGTATAAAAAAAAGAATCAAATCGCACCATCTCTATAATAGGTAAATGCCTCCCTTTCTCTTGAAGTTGTCGGAATTATTCGTAATAAAATAGTTGCTACAATTGAAAAGGTCTTATCAATAAAATTTTCATTTATCTGTGATCTAGGCATAGTTAGCAACCCCACTCTGTAATTCTTTTAATTGTCTCTTGTGAGAAAGAGGAAAGGTCCCACAAACAAAGGAATTGTACATTACGAAATACCATAAAAACAGACTCATAAACAAGAGATGAACCTTATACTCATGTGTAAATTATTCTTTTTTTACAGGAATTAATAATAAATATTTGAATACGATTCGATTTGATCCAAAAGTAAAAAAAGAATCGAATAATCATCCTTTGGAATCCTAGTCTAAAATTAGAGTTTAAATGGAATGAATTATGATCGAAAGGTATTCATTAATTATAAAAAATATGGATTAATCAATTGATTCCTTCTAATTCATTGATGTGACCCGGTATACTATCAGAAAAGGATGGTAGCCCCCGCAAACAAATATAAAAAAAACTCTCCAATATTATAATATAAATATTTTTATATAATATATATCAATCATATTACCACATTACCCTATATTATTACAGTTTTTACAAGAAAAAATTTTACCATCAATAATCTAAAAAGACTCGCTCGTTATTCCCTCCGTTTGGGGGTCAGAATCATTACGTAGGAGAGATGGCCGAGCGGTTCAAGGCGTAGCATTGGAACTGTTATGTAGGCTTTTGTTTACCGAGGGTTCGAATCCCTCTCTTTCCACACTTCATCCAATTCACCGTATAAAATCAAATAACAATGTATATATACCATTATTCCAACAGTTAGACTGGGGAAAGGGCGGACAAGGAATGAAAAGCCCCCTGTCGATTTATCTATCATGAATTGGATAAAACTACTTTTGTTAGTTTGTTTTAAGGCTGATTTAAGCCTGACGGGAATAATATTCTACGACTAGTAATTCATTTATTTGCAAACCGAACGATTTACTATCTATTATTTGATTGACGAATCCTTTATATTGGAATGGGTGAAGAGTCAAATGTTTTGGCAATTCCTCCTGGAAGGATGAATCAACAGAATTTTGAACCAAAGCTTTGGATTTTTGTTCATTCTTCGCCGTGATAATATCTCTAGGTTTACAGCGATAGCTTGGGATATCTACTATACGGCTATTAATTAATATATGTCCATGGTTAACTAATTGTCGGGCTCCAGAGATAGTCGAAGCCATACCCAATCGAAAAAGGATGTTATCCAAACGCATTTCAAGTAATTGTAATAAAATTCGACCCGTCGACCCTTTGGCTTTTCCGGCGATCCGAACACAGTTAAGTAATTGTCGTTCTCTAAGACCATAATGAAACCGCAATTTTTGTTTTTCTTCTAAACGAATACGATACTGAGATCGTTTCTCAGAACGTGATTGGTTTAGAAGATTACTTCCAAATCTAGGAGTTAATCCCGGTAAAGCGCCCAGACGACGTATTTTTTTAAAACGAGGCCCTCGGTAACGTGACATAAAAACTCCTTTTTTATTAAATTTTTTTAGATTTATTACGGAAAAATCTAAAGTAAAACTGAACTAAATGAGAAATTAAGCGAAATCCGTTAAAGTACAATAATGAGATGAGATACATTGTATCAATATCCGGACCTATCTTAACCTTATATTATTTATATCTTATATTATATATAAATAAAGTAGCCTTTTATTTGTTATGAATAGTTCTGCCCTTATTTTGTAAGAATTTCCCACTATAGAATAAAGGAACGTCGGACTTTGGAAAGAGGGGAATGCTTTCAATAGTCTCAACAGTATTTGATTTCAAAGATACACTCTTAATCATCTAAAAATAACAAATAGAAAAAGCCGGCTATCGGAATCGAACCGATGACCGTCGCATTACAAATGCGATGCTCTAACCTCTGAGCTAAGCGGGCCTTGACATAATATAAATTTTACGTGCCTAGGAAGTCAATAAACTTTAGAATTCTTAGCTATTAATTTTCGTTATTATTAATTAATACATAGTTAAAATCACTAGTTTTCATAAAAATAAAAAGTAAAGATTCCATAATTTAACATAAAATATACCATATACGAATCATTTATAATTATTAATTAGATTTAGAAAAACAATGAAATTTTAAATAATTAAAAATGTTATTCTACATTATATGCATTATACATAGATATTATATATCTAATTAAATGAATAGTTATAACAATTCGATTCTAAAATTTTATAAATATAAAATTTTATTTTCATTTTATAATTCTAAAGTCGAGTGACTGTTCTAAAGAAAATAATAAAAAGGAAAGATGCAATTAGGGCATAATGATATATTTTAATTCGTAAAGGGAAGCTAATAAAAAAATGGAGCGTTCGAGTATTTCAAATTGCATGTTAAAATGAGAGGAAAATAGGCAAATAAACTACAAAAATTCTGTGGTCTATACATCTAGATTGAATTGCGAATACAGAATATGGTAGAATCATTTTGTATTAGACAAAATAAGAGCCCCACAATACAGATGAAAGAAGAAAGGCAAGAAATCTCAAACACAAATAGGCGAAAAACTCTTCTATATCTATATAAGAGTTAGGAATCGGTATTTAGAATGAATGGAGTGGTTCCAGTATAAATAAAATAAAAAAAGAACAACAGGGGGGGATATGGCGAAATTGGTAGACGCTACGGACTTAATTGGATTGAGCCTTAGTATGGAAACTCACTAAGTGATAACTTTCAAATTCAGGGAAACCGTGGAATTAATAAAAATAGGCAATCCTGAACCAAATCCCGTTTTCATAAAATGAGTAGGGAAATCAAGCCAGAATAAAAAAAAGGATAGGTGCAGAGACTCAACGGAAGCTGTTCTAATAAATACATACAATACAAATGGAGTTGATTCGCCGGTAGACGAGAATAAAGATAGAGTCCCATTATACATGTCAATACCGA